AACCGCAATCTGCCCCTCTCACGGTAGAAGAACAGGTAATGACTATATATACCGGAACGAATGGTTATCTTGATTCGTTAGAACTTGAACAAGTAAGGAAATATCTTGTTGAATTACGTACTTATGTAAAAACGAATAAACCGGAGTTCCAAGAAATTCTATCTTCTACCAAGACATTTACTGAGGAAGCGGAGACCCTTTTAAAAGAAGCTATTCAAGAACAGATGGAACGCTTCCTACTTCAAGAACAAGCATAAAGAAATCGATCCCTCTTAATTTTTTTATATTTTAAAAAATTACTTTTTCACATGGATATCTAAAAAAAATATATGGAAATAAATTGCGTCCAATAGGATTTGAACCTATACCAAAGGTTTAGAAGACCTATGTCCTATCCATTAGACTATGGACGCTTTTCATTCCGATTTTTTCTCATTTTTTACTTATTTTTTGTTTCGAAAAAATAATCGGATTGTATGTGATATGAGATGAGAAAATTTTTTTGAATTGTGTATTCAACAATGCATTAATTAATACAGAATAGAGCGGGTAGCGGGAATCGAACCCGCATCGTTAGCTTGGAAGGCTAGGGGTTATAGTCGACGTTGATTTCTTCTTTTTAACGTCTCTAATTCAAAACCGAACATGAAACTTTGGTTTCATTCGGCTCCTTTATGGAAAATGGAGAAATTCCCAGATCCTAATCGAAGGTGGGAATGAAATTACAAAAGACAATTTCACCCATACCATCTATGTCAGCTTTTTGTATGAATGCATTCAATTCAAAACAATTTACTTTTTAGATGATCCCTCTAGAAGAATTGATTCAAACAATCTTTCTAGTTACTTCGTTCTCTATTTCTATTTGAGAGAATCCTAAGGAAAAGTATTTTGTTTCCACCGAGCTAAAACAAAAAATATGTTGGTTGATTGAAGTCTCTAGTAAACTAAAGTCATCATTTAATAGCTATTTTGCTTCTCTCTATAAAAAAATAGAAGATTTAGTTACGATTAGAAAGACGTTTTCCTATCTTCATCCATGGATCTCTTACTTCTACTCATTCAATTGGAAGTATTGATCCAATAAAAAAAATTATGTTTCGTAATTTCATAATCCAAAAGCTCCATTTTATAATTGAGTTTTGGATACAAATCACGAGAATGTAGAATCTTCCTCAAATTTTATATTGAGAGGGAAAGGATTAATTCCTTTTAAGAAATAAAGTTTTTGATCGGAATAGTAATCAAACCGGGAGACCCCTTAACTATTAAAGGGTTAATAGAACGAATCACACTTTTACCACTAAACTATACCCGCTACAGTTGGATTATTATATCGAAATGGAACTTTTGTCGAACACTGAAATTGGAGGTAATCAAGACAGGATTATAAAAGAATCATGAAATTGAGAGTATTGATGCTTTTTGCAGGAGGATTTAATGAGATTATGAAAAGAAAGACAGTTAAATAACTAAAAAAAGTTCTATTTTTTTCTTGAAGGAATTTTTGTTTTGCTAGATCTAGAATCTAGATATGGTTCAAGAAAACTATGAAAGTTATAACATATAAAAAGTTTGTGCTGAATAAATGGGGAAGAAAAAAGAATAAGAAATGGCATGTTGCTTCTATATCTAGAGAATTGAAATAGTCCTTTTTATTATTGTGCTTTTGCTTCAATAACAAACATTTTTTTATCATTATCAAAAGAAAATAAATTATTTTCTTTATTTTTTAAATCCATTAAAGGCCTGGCGAGGTACTGATCAGGCCAGGCCGTGCGTGGGAATAAAAAAAGGCCCTTTCGGGCGACGAAGCATTTCTTTTTAGCCTTTCCTTTCTATATTTTCATATTTTCTTTTTTTATTATATATATATTAATAGTCAGTCTTTTTTTATTATTGTCTAATTAATATTTGAAATTCTAGATTAAAAGATAAAATAATCTAAATTCGATTTGAAATTGAATCCTTCGAATCCTTATCTAACTGATTGGAATTTCAAATCGAATTTGTACTTAATGTTGTATTACACAATACAACTTGTATATTTTGTATATATATATTATTGTTATAGTTAGAAAAATTCTATTTCGAATTTTTTTATTTAATTTTTCGTCTAATTAATTCGAGTTTATTACATATTTTTTCCATAATTTTCAATTAAAAAAAAATTTCGAAATTATTTCTATTTGACTATTACTATGTTTATTTTCAATGGGGAGAGATGGCTGAGTGGACGAAAGCGTCGGATTGCTAATCCGTTGTACGAGCCATTCGTACCGAGGGTTCGAATCCCTCTCTTTCCGTTTCCATTGATAGCTTAATCTTACTATTTGATTTTTCTTTTGAATTTATTAAATCTTTTTGCTTTTTTTTTTCAAAATATAACGAAATCGAAATAGAATTACAAATGTAGAATAGCATTCTAATTAGTTAGAATTAGAAAATGCATTTGTTCTATACTATATATAATTAGAAAAAAAAAGATGAAAAAAAAGCAAAGAACCCTTTTTATTCTTCGCGCCCAGGATTACGCCCTGGATCATTAGATAGGAATCCGAAAATGAAGAGAGAAACAAAGAATATTACTACTGTGTAAACAAAGAGTTTGAGAGTAAGCATTACACAATCTCCAAGATCATTTTTTTTTGGAAAAAAGAGAATAGATTCTCTATTTTTATACCGCATATCCTATAATTTCATTTGACGTATAAAAGCAAAGTAGTTTTTCAAAATTGAAAAGAATTTTTTGTAATAAAAAGAAATAAAAAATGAAGTTATTATTATTTTATTTTCTCTATTGTTATCTTACTTATCAATTCAATAATTATACCCACTTGTTGATATTATGGAAGATCAAAATAAGGTTGTTCATTTACGTTACGAAAAAGGTTATAATCTCGGAAAACGAGAGGATATGGACTGTGTCTATTCAAAAATTGGAATGTTTGAATCAAGGGTTCAGACTGTAATGTAAGACTTGCCTGATTTTATCAATTCTTTAGTATTAGAATGTTCGAATCATTTTTCTCGAAAAAATCATTCATTTTTCTAGTACAAGATGAAAGATTTCATCGAAAACTTACAGCAGCTTGCCAAACAAAGGCTAAGAGAAAAAAGAGTAAAGGTATGACTGGCATAAAATCTACGATTGGACTTAAAAAAGCGTAGGCTTCCGGTAATTTGGCGAAGAAAAAACTACTCGAATAAAGGGCAGAATTAAGACAGATCAAACTAAAGATATTAAGCATAACAGGTATTTTTTTTTTTATTGCATTTTGATTGAGTTATTGATAGGAAGAACAAATGAAGAAAAAAATCCTTATTTTTCTTTTGAACTTACTCACTCAATCAAAAAACCTTCTATTCTCCATTGAGAATAGAAGAAATTCTACTTTCATACAATATCTTAATGGAATTCTATATAATGATCAATAAATTCATTTGAATTCTATATCTACACGTGTCAAAATACTAACAACCAAATTGAATTTATTTTTTAGATAGTTCGGCTGAAATTGACGAACAATGAATAACAATATTAGTGTTTATTAGCGTTGAATAGAAATCTAAGTGGGGCGTGGCCAAGCGGTAAGGCGTCGGGTTTTGGTCCCGCTATTCGGAGGTTCGAATCCTTCCGTCCCAGAACATATATAATTAAAAATTACATTTTTTTGTTTCTAAAGTGGAATATTGGATAGAATTTGATTCTTTCAGATAAACAAAAATGAATCTGATTTTTTTTCACATTTCATCCCATCAAATAAAGGGGGATAGGTAGTCAAATGACATGCAGATCCAAGTGAATTTGTTGGAGATTTAGACAAGATGGGGTTAAAAATTCCAGGAATTCCAAAAAAAGTATACCTTTAATCAATCCCATCCCCTATATATTCATATATAATATAGAAGAAGGAAGTTAGTTATTTTTATTCATCCCGGAAAAGAAATTGGATTTTTCCAATCTATTATTAAATTTAAAGGTGAGCTCAAAAAGAAACATGAATTTTGATTTCTTAGGGATGTCGCTTTTATTGTAAAAAAATTAACATTACTAATAAGAATTTAAGATATATTCGATATCCGTGTGTGTATTGACTGTTCTGACTGAACCAATGACTATTCATCATTCCATAATTGAATCAACCGCATATCGGTTCCAAATTTGAGGAATGTTATGGTAAAACTTCGTTTGAAACGATGTGGTAGAAAGCAACGTGCGACTTGAAGGACATGATCCGTTGTGGATTCTTATATCCACCATTCTCTAATAAAGGATGCTCTTGACTCGACGTCCTTTGTTCTGTTCCACTCGAATCCGCATTTCATTTTTTGTTGGGGTGTAATGGAAATAGTACATGATGGAGCTCGAGTAGTAAAGTATTAAGCTATTTCTGAAGGGAGAAGGATCTAGGGTTAGTGTCAATCAATAAGTTGGAACAACTTCGTAAGTATATCTTTGACAGAGAAATCGAAAGAGGATCCAAATAAGTTTCAAATCCCAAAGGAAAATCTTTTGTTGGAATTGATAAAACCTTTTCGATAAAATTATATATCGTGGGGAATCCGTCGTTCGCATGATTCTATTTTTTGATAGAAAGAAATAACAAAAAAGGCATGTTGCTGCCATTTTTGAAAGGATTAAAAATCAACGAAGTAATGTCTAAACCCAATGATTCAAAAAAAGAGAAAGATTTTCGAAACAAGGAAATACCTTTTTAATTGTTAATTGTCGCAACAATTTAATTTGGATCAGAATACTAATACGGAATTCAAATCCATTCGAAATGAGACAAAACAAAAGGGTGTTTGAGACTGCTCAATAAATGAAATGATAAAGAATTTTGGAACTATTTAAGAATTATTCAACTTGAGTTATGAGTATACAAATGATTTTTTGGGGAAATAACGAAATGAAAAGGACTTTATTCTTAGTCTAATTCATTTGATGATTTTATGGACTTATTTGATTGGTCTAATAATAGAATTTATATATACCT